TAAGAACGAAAGGGATTAATAAGAAGAACTGATCCGGTATCAATGACTCATATGAAAATAAAGAAAGTGTCAAAGAAAGAAAAGGAGAAGACCCATTAAAAGAAAGAATCATTCTTTTTTCCAGACAGATGAGTCTTATTTATTAGTTTTAGGGATATAAAAATACTCGAAATCTTATTATTTATCATATCAGAGTTCATTTCAAAAAGATTTTCTCACTTATCAGAGTCAAGAATGTTTTCAAGAATTACCCACGGTATATCCAATATATCCTCAATTTTGGATACCAAGTTTGGGAATATCAAGCAGGAATAAATGTTGGAAAGGATTTCTAAGTTCGAACCCCATCGTATCCAATGTCATTAGCAGAAATCTTTTCTAAATTTTGTATTGGTAATAATAATTACGATCTTGAATATCTCCTTCGAAAATGATTAAAGAAATAAGATTGCTTTCTTCTATTATCTTCATGTTACGTTTACGAATTTATTTCTTTTTCCTTCGAAAACGAAAAAGACTCCATTTTCCTTCTTTCCGGATGGGAAAGATTTATCAGAACATGGATTTGATTCACACTCCATGTTTGTGAGATATTGACACAAGTTTTTTACTTTTGAATCCGATCAATTCATAGTCATAGATTTCCAAAAAATCATAGATTTCCAAAAAAGATCTCCCAGGTCCGTCTTCCATCTGAAAAGGTACTTGATCGAGGAACTAGCTCTATAGAATTCTGGATCGATTTGAATTTTCTTTTTGAAATGAAAGAACTATAATCTACTTTAATTGGATCCAATTGAATTGGATGAAATGGAATTGGACAAATGAAAAATTTAGAGAATTCTCGACGGGATTTCATTCGATAAAGAGTTCTTGGAAAAATGAAAGATATATAGAATTTCATGTAGATTTTTTGATAGAATTTATCTATTTTATACATGAAAGATTTATACAATGTGTCACCACTTTCCTGATCCTGAGGTATCTTTATGTAAGATACCCTTGCATAAATAGTCAAAAAAAAGGTTTTTTTTGACCATTGAGGAATTTTTGATATGTAAGATCCTCATTATTAATAGGAAGAAACTCCGTCAAATAGATATTTTGTCTTTCTCCTATATGGGTATTTCGATTATGGACACGAATCGCTACTACAACAAATACGACACCAGTTAAAAAAAATACGACATCTGTTAACAAATTTTTGACGACACCGTGGAGATCGTTTCTACAATTTCTTATGCGAGTTTTTTTCATATGTTATTGAGTGAAAAATAAGATAATAATAAAGTAAAGTTCTTTGTAGAACTTGTGAAAATCCTTTTTTTGAATTGATTTTATTAATGGATTTTCTCTCCTATTAATGGATTTTCCTTGTCCTATTAACTTAACGAATTAGCTATTTTCGAAAAAAAAGTTCATATTGAAATTTTACTTCGTGCTCCGAATGAATGATGGTTTACTCAATACAATATCTCTTCGGCGAAACAGAAGATATCTCGATCGGGGAAGAGAAGGGGTAAATCCCATATGACCCAATATATTTGACAAGTCGCACTATATGTCAAGCCAAGCTTTTCGGTTCGGTTCTAGGACGTTGAAAAGATACTTTTGGTATTCCTAATATTCCAAAAATTGAACCAAAAAATGCATATCCTTTATTCACTTCAATAAGGAAAGGTGAAAATCCATGATTTCTTGTCGATTCAAAAAAACTGTAACGAAGGGATTGATTGCTCATTCGAATGATCAAAAAGTATCCATTTATTCTCCAATAATGCAATCTTCCCGTTGCGTATTGGTACTTATCGGGTATAGAATAGATCTGCTTCTCTTTGTTCTTACGAACAGAGTTGTTCCCTTATTTTGATTTTCAATGAGATGAAATCAAAATGAACCCACAGAATCTACTGAAAAAAAGTTTAGGTACACAGTATCAAAAGTTTAGGTACCCATTATAGAGTCTTCTGAATTTTGATAAAATAAAGTGACATAGTTTCTATTTCTCTTTGATAAAGGGATATTTCCATGGGTTTACCTTGGTATCGTGTTCATACTGTCGTATTGAATGATCGCGGTCGATTGCTTTCTTTTTATTCTTTTTATATAATGAAAGCAACTCTAGTTGCTGGTTGGGCCGGTTCGATGGCTTTAGACGAATTAGCTCTCTCTGACCCCGTTCTTGATCCAATGTTGAGATTATGATCAATAATCTTAATATACCTATTATGTTAAGCATCCATGGCTGAATGGTTAAAGCGCCCAACTCATAATTGGCAAATTCGTAGGTTCAATTCCTACTGGATGCACGCTAATGGGAACGTTCAAAAAGTCTATCGGAATTGGCTCTCTATCAATGGGATCTCCTCATCCATACATAACGAATTAATTGGTATAGTATATTCATACCATAACATAGGAAGAGTAAGAACTAGGATTCTGATCGATACTGAAACTCATAGGTAAGAAAATGGATTTATGGATGGAATCAAATATGCAGTAGTTACAGGAAAAAGTCTTCGGGAAGAATCAATCTTTCATTAAATATCAAAATCAAGACGATGTATTTGGGCCATACGCTCATTTACAGACTTATTGTGAAAATTGTGAGACATCCATTTACAAAAAATATGCGCAAAAAAACAAATATATTTGTCAACATTGTGCATTTCATTTACCAATGGAGAGTTTCGATCGAATCGAATCTTTGATTGATTCGGGTACTTGGAGTCCTACGGATGAGAAGATGGTTTCTATTGATATGAGATTCTTAGATCCACATAGAAGATTTTGAACAATCTGGAAAATGGGAATGTCGATATTTCTTAGACAATAATGGATTTTTGAGAGGATCAAGAATTTGACTATTTTGACTCTCGTCAAATATAAAGAAGAAATTCTCAGAAAGATACCGAGAGGAAGGAGAAGTAGATAAGCATTTGTTCAACAATGACAAATTGAACTTGAAGACCTTGTATACTTCTAATGTCGAATCAGGATCAACAAAGACAGAAATCAAGGATTGGGTCGAACTCTTCTTGTTAAGGTAATAGCTATGAATAGTCATCTTCTACCCCGAAAGAGGGGCACTTATTATGGGACATACAATGCATTAGAGGCGTATGATCATTCCGCTTGCACCGGGTTATTCTATTCCACCTCTTCTAGAGAAAAGAACTTCAAGAAAAATACTTAATAACATGGCGATCCATTTATACAAAATCTCAAGTACGAGCACACGCAAAGGAGCCGTAGACAGTCAAATGAAATCCAATCCACGAAATAAATTGATCTATGGACGACATCATTGTAGTAAAGGTCGTAATGCCAGAGGAATCATTACCGTAAGGCATAGAGGGGGGGGTCATAAGCGCTTATACCGTCGAATCGATTTTCGACGGAATCAAAAAAGCATATCTGGTAGAATCGTAACCATAGAATACGACCCTAATCGAAATGCATACATTTGTCTTATACACTACGGGGATGGTGAGAAGAGATATATTTTACATCCCAGAGGAGCTAGAATTGGAGATACCATTGCTTCTGGTACAGAAGCTTTTATATCAATGGGAAATGCCCTACCTTTGAGTGCGGTTTGAACTATTGATTTACGTAATTGGAAGTAACCAATTAGGTTTACGACAAAACCTATAAATCGATCACTGATCCAATTGGAGTACCTCTATGGAATAGACCTCAACAGAAAACTGTTGAGTAACGGCAGCAAGTGATTGAGTTCAGTAGTTTCTCATAGAAAATTATTGACTCTCGAGATATGGTAATATGGAGAAAACTGTTTGAAGCACGCACAGAACTGGAAGCGCACCTTCTTTCAAAGAGAGGAGGGTTATTCACATTTCATTTGATGGTCAGAGGCGAATTGAAAGCTAAGCAGTGGTAATGAAGATCCACCGAAGAGATGTCTCCTACGTTACCCGTAATATGTGGAAGTATCGACGTAATTTGATAGAGTCATTCGGTCTGAATGCTACATGAGAAACATAAGCCAGATGACGGAACGGAGAGACCTAGGGTGTAGAAGATGATAACATGAATGATTCATCAGATTCGGATTCCTCTATATCCACTCATGTGATACTTCATTATACGATGAAAAGATCTATTTTTTTCTATATCATCATATACATCTAGAAAGCCGTATGCTTTGTAAGAAGCTTGTACAGTTTGGGAAGGGGTTTTTTTGATAAAAAAGAAGAATCTACTTCAACCGATATGCCTTTAGGCACGGCCATACATAACATAGAATTCACACATGGAAAAGGCGGACAATTAGCTAGAGCAGCAGGTGCTGTAGCGAGACTGATTGCAAAAGAGGGTAAATCAGCCACATTAAGATTACCATCTGGGGAGGTTCGTTTGATATCCCAAAACTGCTTAGCAACAATCGGACAAGTGGGTAATGTTGGGGCGAAGCTCAAGAGTTTGGGTAGAGCTGGATCGAAGTGTTGGCTAGGTAAGCGTCCTGTGGTAAGAGGAGTAGTTATGAACCCTGTGGACCATCCACACGGGGGCGGTGAAGGAAAAGCCCCAATTGGTAGAAAAAAACCCGCAACTCCTTGGGGTTATCCTGCGCTTGGAAGAAGAAGTAGGAAAAGGAGAAAATATAGTGATAGCTTGATTCTTCGTCGCCGTAAATAGGAATATTCCAAATCGAATTTTTGGAATTCGAAATAATGGGATGGGCGAACGACGGGAATTGAACCCGCGCATGGTGGATCCACAATCCACTGCCTTGATCCACTTGGCTACATCCGCCCCTTATCTAGCTAAAGAAAGTATTTTGTCTTTTTTCCATTCCGAATTATTGTATTGATTCTGACCTCGATACTTAGATCATTCTATTGGACATAGAATGACAATGAATCTTTTCCATGCAAAAAAAGGAGTAATCAGCTGTGATAGGTGAAAAAAAAAGGATTGTCAAAAAAAGGATTGTCAAAAAAAGGATTGTCAAAGAAAGAATTGTCAAAGAAAGAATTGTAGTAAAGAAAAGATTTGTAGCTAAGCATTTATCGGAAACATTTGAAAAAATCAAAAAGGGGGAGGAGAGAGAACTAATAGTCACTTGGTCTCGGGCATCAACTATTATACCCTCAATGGTTGGCCATACAATCGGTATTCATAATGGAAAGGAACATATACCTATTTATATAACAGATTCTATGAAAGGTCACAAATTGGGAGAATTCGCGCCTACCCGGGAGGACCCGATAGATGAAAGAAACGATAACGATAATAAATCTGTAATGAAGAATAAAAAAAAATAGGGATCAAACAAAG